TTAGAATTCTATTTCCTATTTTTTAGGATTCTTTTATTCTTTTTTATATTTAGTATTTTTCATATTTGCGAAAAGAAAAAAAAAAGAGATCGTTGGAACAATCCATATTCGTGATGCAACTGTTGTTACATTAGATCCCCCCAAGAGTTCTTTCCTTTTCCTTATGGAACTACAATACAAAACAAAGATGGGATTCTTTAATATGGAAGGAAAGAATATAGAACCTAAAAGGGTAATAGAAGTTGCTCTTCTTTGAATCGAGTTGGCCCGAAATCAAATTCAAATAAAGAAAGAAAATAAAAATCAAATGAAAATATTCAATAATTTGAAATCTTTTGAAAAAGTCAAGGTTTTCTTTTTTTTTTTAGTGTCCGTCTATAATGACGGATGAATCAAGAACTTTCAATTGGAACTAAACGAATTCTTTAAATTCGTTTCTCTTACCGTCGTATCTGGATTGAGACTTAGGTAAATGTTTTATTCATATATGTAGATGTAGTAAAAGAACATATCTAATTTAGCTCTTTCATGCCTATTCTAACTAGTTATTTTGGTTTTTTACTGGCTGCTTCAACTATAACCCCAGCTCTATTTATTGGTTTGAACAAGATACGACTTATTTGAAATGAATGAAATGAAATAAACAATTTACAAAAATCAAAATCAAAGCCTTTCAGAATATTTCATTTCAGGTATTCTATGGTTCCTTCCCGCGTCAATTGCCAATTCCTGGTCATTGAGATTCACGGATAATTCAGATTAATATTTAGGGATAGATCTTACCTCTCTTTTTATTCCCTAAAACAAATCGAAATGATTGAAGTTTTTCTATTTGGAATCGTCTTAGGTCTAATTCCTATTACTTTAACAGGATTATTTGTAACTGCATATTTACAATACAGGCGCGGTGATCAGTTGGACCTTTGATTGAGTAACATCTCTTTTTTTGATTGACCTCCTCCTTGTAGGAGGTCAAATTTGAGTTGCAATTCTACTTTGTTTTGTTAAGTTATTTCATTGTAATTCGACATAACATAAACGGAATCACGCTCTGTAGGATTTGAACCTACGACATCGGGTTTTGGAGACCCGCGTTCTACCGAACTGAACTAAGAGCGCTTTCTTATATCCTATAACAGTAGATACGATTGTAAAGAAGTAAAGAAAAGTATTTTTTACCCCCGAGGGGGTCTTGTGTACATATAGTATGTATAAAGGAAATATTATGTCCAAATTTTCCCGATCTTACTCAATGAATCCCTCCTAACTGTCCATAGGAGAAAGAATAGGTAGGGATGACAGGATTTGAACCCGTGACATTTTGTACCCAAAACAAACGCGCTACCAAGCTGCGCTACATCCCTTTTAAAAATTGTTGTACAGTGTCATTGTATAAAATCCATGTCTTGTTTTCCACATCCTTCTTTTTTGCTCTACCTATCTATATAGGTAGAGAGTGTTCTTGTCATTCTTTTTTTTAGGGGGCGGCAAAATTTCATCTGCTGGGTCATTGTACATACGCATTTTAGTTAGTAATTCCTAATTCAAATTTCATTTCGAGCAAAAACAAATGATCTTGAACTAAAAGATCGGGTTATCTATGATTTATGTATTAGAATATCGAACTAGGACTATATATGTATTACAATATACAATACAAATAAAGAATTAAAAGAAATAATAAAAAAGAATATAAAATAAAAGAAGAAGGAGGATTTTCAATGCGAGATATAAAAACATATCTCTCAACGGCACCTGTGTTAACCACTCTATGGTTTGGGTCTTTAGCAGGTCTATTGATAGAAATTAATCGTTTATTTCCAGATGCCTTGTCATTCCCCTTTTTTTAATCCTGATTGAATTCTTGTATTGATCTGTGAAGAAATGAAGAAGATTTGAGATACAATTCTACGTAACATGGCTCCAATTTCGCTCCCTTTTTCTTTCCTATCCTAAAAAAAGACGAAAGAGAAAGAAAAAGTGTATCGAACCTCAGTCAAAATACAGTGAATCTACGATAGAATTTGGGGGAAAAGAAATGGAAATGTAGATCCAGTCTAGGGGCGGTTCCCCGAGATTCTAACATAGAAATAAGAAAATCCTGAGATTAGAATAGGCATAATCCATAGTTCGAAAAAATTGTATTAATTAATTATTACGATATTCTTAATATTATTCTATTAATGAATATGACTCTCTTTCTTTATAGTTATAGTAATTCATAGTAATTAGATTTTAGATTCTAGTACTTCGAAGTCATTCGAATTCTAATAATTCGAAAAAGAAAATATTTACAAATTCCATTTCTAGTTAGTAACTTTTATTAATATAGATATAGAATATAGATTCTTTTTTTATTTTCTTTTTATTTGGTTCGGTTCGGATCAAAAAGAAAATGAGGAGAGTTCTAAAGTGAAGTCGATCCAAAATGAAAAGGAGGTTCATGGCCAAGGGTAAAGATATCAGAATTATAGTGATTTTGGAATGTACCTGTTGTGTTCGAAGGGGTGTCAATAAAGAATCGCCGGGCATTTCTAGATATATTACTCAAAAGAATCGACACAATACACCCAATCGATTAGAATTTAGAAAATTTTGTCGCTATTGTCAAAAGTATACGATTCATGGGGAAATAAAGAAATAGATGGAACAGAGTGCGTGTGTTATTTTTCCAAGTAGCGGGAAGGGTAAGAACTTTACATCTTAACATATATAATACAAACCAAATCCTATTTTGGTCGAATCTTAAATGAATAAGAAAAAAATAGAATTCTATTTTCTAGATTATTTTAGATATAAGGAATAAACAAACAAGGAATAAGCAAACCATGGATAAATCCAAACAACCTTTTCGTAAATCCAAGCGATCTTTTCGTAGGCGTTTACCCCCAATCGGATCGGGGGATCGAATCGATTATAGAAACATGAGTTTAATTAGTCGATTTATTAGTGAACAAGGAAAGATCTTATCTAGACGGACGAATAGGTTGACCTTGAAACAACAACGATTAATTACTATTGCTATAAAACAAGCTCGTATTTTATCTTCGTTACCTTTTCGTAATAATGAGAAACAATTGGAGAGAGTGGAGTCGATCCCTAGAACTACTGGTCCTAGAACCAAAAATAAATAGATATACTCCTCAAAACTCCAATCGGAACTCAAGCTCATATTAATGTTTTGCTCGAAAAAAACTAGAATCCAGATTCGATTCTTGTATTCTAAAAAAGGAAAAATGGGGAAGAAATCTTTTTTTCTTGAAAGATGTTCGTTTATTCCTACTACTCAAATCTGAATTTCTTTTTATTCTATCTTCCCGGAGTCCATTCTCCGGGAAATCCTGTTTCAATCATTCTTGTTTCCTGTATAATAGATTCTATTAAGATTCTTTTATTCCTTGATTTGATTTGTATTTTCTTTTTGATTGATTATTTTATTTGAAATAATATCAAAACAATTCTTATTTGATAGGGCTATTTGCGCAAGTATTTTACGATTCAGAAGCAATTGTCTCTTGTACAGATTGTGGATGAATAGGCTATAACTATAGAATAGCCTATCCTCACGAGTTACCGCATTTATCCGAGTGATCCACAAACGACGAAAATCTCTCTTTTTCCTGTTCCTATCTCGATGAGAGGAAACCAAAGCTCTCATTCTTTGTTGAGTAGTCGTTCGAGTAAGTCTTGAATGAGCCCCTATAAAGGTTGATGCAAATAAACGAATCTTTTTTCGACGTCTCCGAGCTGTATATCCTCGTTTAACTCTGGTCATTGAATCAAATGAAACTTTCTTGAATAACTAATTGATTTCTCTTCTTTCAGTCATCCCTTTCCTCCGGTCGATTAATAACAAAACGGATTCTTCCGATATATAAAATATAAATTCCAATGGCTTTTGCGACTATGACCTTCCCGACCACGATTCTTTCTTTCTTCAAGGTATCTCGCCTGGAAATAAGAAATTCGACTGCTACTAAATAAAAAAGAATAGTGGGTTCCCTCGTTTCTATGGCAACTTCTGAAACGGTGAGGTCCTCTCTATACACCGGAGCCTCTTCTTTCATTTCATCGAATTTGATTGTGAACTTGTATAGTTCACACTCTTTGGCTCTACCCATCCATTTTTCAATTAGAATTCTTTTTTCAATTCTAATTATAAAGTAATAGTCCTTTTCACAAAAAAGCTATCCATACAGTGACGGCATTTAATTATGAAAGTTGGCTAGGTAGCTGACCCTGTTAGTCCGTTTTTTCAAGAATAGGAGCATAACCTTTTTCCTCCGCTTAATGGATAACTATTTGTTACCAATGGAGAATTCCTTCTCATCTCAAACGGAGTGATTGGATTTGCACCAATAGAAACCATAAATTCATAACATAATTAGGTATATGATAGATCTTCATTTTTAGATAATAGTCAATTAAATGGCCGTCTTCCACTCTATCTATCCTAATTCATTGGTAGTGGTCGTTGATACTGGAAAAAATTTTTTCATTTCTTCAAACTCATGATCTGAACTAAACGAGTCGCACATACACCCTAGTACATGTTCCTCGACGCTGAGGACATCCTCGAAGAGCGGGAGATTTCGTGACATTTCTTATTGGCTGTCTTGCGTTTCTAATAAGTTGTTTAATGGTTGGCATGGCGTGTCTATAGAATCTCATTCTAGATAGAATAGAGCGGGTTGGCTTAGATCGATCTTAACCTGATGGTTGATGATTATGAATGATTTCTATTCACACGGAAAATTCGAATTTCTCAATGGATTTCGTATATTTATACGGAATTCCCAGTATTTTCATTTTCGACCGCTACAAGATCAACGATGCCATGAGCTTGGGCTTCTGTTGCTGACATAAAAACATCCCTTTCCATATCTTCGGATATAACCCATAAAGGATTGCCCGTTCTTTGTACATAAACTTTTGTGAGAGTTTCGCGAAGCTTCAATAGTTCTTCTGCTTCCAGGATAAATTCCCCTGCTTGTGCCTCGTAAAAAGAACTAGCAGGTTGGTGAATCATAACCCTGATTATATTTGATATAACATCATGAACGGTTCTTCTATCTATATATCGCACGATTGGGTTAAAGTAAGGGGGAATCAAAATAACAATAAAAAATAGAATTAAACAACCGTACGGGCATCTTTTGTACATTGCATACGGCTCTGCAATGGAATTGATTTTTTCGATAGAAGAAATTCTATCGAAAAGAATAAATAGAACCCATCCGATCCAAATCGTTAAATGATCCATTTACCACCCTTCCTTTCGTAGTAGTAAAAAAGATACTATGATGGTTCTGTTGCTTTATATATTTATCTCGTTTGTGGTTTAGCAATCCCAAAGTTTCTTTTTGATACGATCCAAGAAGGAGAAAATGATTTTTTCCATTTTTTTTGACTCTTTCTCTCATAACATAAAAATAAGAAAGAGACTTCTGGTGTGGAAGAATAATGGTTTGTGACGCTAAAATTGACTCTTGCTTGTGCTTGACACATAAAATCAAATTGGGAATAACCTTTCTTTCATACTACTATCTCGATACAAAATCTCATGTTAGAAAAAAAACAATAATGGTTTGTTCATATCGAACTCGAAGTGCCATGCTATTATTACTTATTCTTTATTTGATTCATATTCGATACAGCGAAGGCATAGTATTCTTTTTTTTTTCTCAAATAAAAAAACTCATTGGCGCCAAGCGTGAGGGAATGCTAGACGTTTGGTAATTTCTCCTCCGACCAGAATGAAAGATCCCATTGAAGCGGCTAATCCCATACATACTGTATGTACATCCGGTGACACAAATTGCATAGTATCATAAACGGCTATTCCTGGTATTACCCATCCGCCTGGAGAATTTATAAACAAATAAAGATCCCTAGTATCATCTTCTATGCTGAGATATACCATGAGACCGACAAGTTGATTCGAGATCTCGCTATCAACCTCTTGGCCCAAAAAAAGTAATCTTTCTCGATGAAGTCGGTTGATTAGGGCAAAATTGCATCCCTGAGGAACCGTACGTGCACCTTTGGATGCATACGGTTCAAAATAATTGCGAAAAAAAGATCAATGTGTCGATTCCAGTCCTATTTCTTTTTTTTTTTAACATGAGTTTTGCCCTCCTTCCCCTTCCCTATATTCTATAATGTAGAAAATCAAAAAGAATTTTATGAACTTATTGAACTAACTTCTCATTGATGTATTGTTTCATCGAAATTCAAATAACGATGTAATTTTCTTGTTCCTGAATGGGCCCTTTCAATTCTTTTAGGTTCTTGTTCTACTCCGGGGGAATATTTGCCCGAATTCCATTTGCACATATAGGTCAAATGATTCCAGTACCACTTCTTTTTTTTTTTTTCAATTTGTTTCATACCTTTCCCCAAAATATTTGATGTATTCATCATACTACTCCATTGGTAGGCAGTTTGAGATTATCCCTATAGTAAGTCTAAGAATAGCCTATGATACAAGTGGTAATCATGTAATCATCATAATATTCTACATAATAGATTCTATTAGAAGATTCTAATATAGTTCTATTATAGTAAGTTATATTATATTCTATTGAATTACTAATGAATTTCATAATTTATTAAGAATTCAATGAGATTTCTATTTTATTTTTAGATTCTTTATTGAATATTTCTTATTTATATTACTACATTGACACTCCCATTCTATTACTTTCATTTCCAATTTGGTATTCTCTGAACGGAGCCTGGATACTTTATTTTCTCAGTCCAAGTAAACCATCAATTATTTTAATTGATAATATTGATCCCCAATAGGAATTATTGTGCTTCACGCTCCGAATTATTGATGGTTCAATCAATACAATATTGAATATATATATTTATTGGATTGGGCGAAACAGAGAATACTCGATCGGGGGAGATAACGGGGAAATACCATATGACCAATATGTCTGACAAGTCGCACTATACGTCAACCCAAGCTGCATCTTCCTCTCCAGGACTCCGAAAAGGTACTTTTGGAACACCAATGGGCATTAAGATAAAGAAAAAAATGAAGTACTATACTTTACTTTAATATGGAAACGTAACAATGGTTTTATTGTCTTCATCATTTTTTCTCTTTCTTATTTTATATCTTATTTTTATATCTTATATATAGAATATATTAGATTAGAACATAGAAATATTCTAATACTACTAATACTAATATATTCTAGATATTCTATCTATATATTCTATATTCTATTTATTCTATTTTTAGATCTTTTAATCTTCTTTCTATTTCTAATCTTATATTCTATATATTATCTAAAATAGAACTGAATATTCTTATTCTTATTCTATTATTATATAGATAGAATTATAGTATTCTAGATTCTAATTTAGAATATGAGTTAGAATATTAGTATATAGATATAGGTTCATAGAGTAAGACAGAATGAATAAAGAGAAATTGTAACGAACGGGATCGATCGGATCATCCGATTGTTCGAATGATTTCGAATTCTAAAAGAGTATCTATGCATTCTTTTTCCCTCAAAATCCTCCCATTGCGTATTGGTACTTATCGGGTATAGAATAAGATCTGTTTCTCTTTGTTCTTAGAAATATAAATAAAGAGAATTGTTCCCTTCTCTTTCTATTCTATTTCATTAAAAATCAAAGAAGGGAATACAAATAAATATTAATCCTTTCCTATACAAAATCTACCGAACAGGCGAAATACATGGTCTAGTCTTTTCCAATGCGATAAAGTTACATAATGTCTATTTCTTTTTCAGAAAGGGGTATTTACATGGGTTTGCCTTGGTATCGTGTTCATACTGTTGTATTGAATGATCCCGGTCGATTACTTTCTGTCCATATAATGCATACAGCTCTAGTTTCTGGTTGGGCCGGCTCGATGGCTCTATATGAATTAGCGGTTTTTGATCCCTCTGACCCTGTTCTTGATCCAATGTGGAGACAAGGCATGTTCGTTATACCCTTCATGACTCGTTTAGGAATAACCAATTCGTGGGGGGGTTGGAGTATCTCGGGAGGAACTATAACGAATCCGGGCATTTGGAGTTATGAAGGCGTGGCAGGGGCACATATTTTGTTCTCTGGCTTGTGCTTCTTGGCAGCTATCTGGCATTGGGTGTATTGGGACCTAGAAATATTCTGTGATGAACGTACGGGAAAACCTTCTTTGGATTTGCCCAAGATCTTCGGAATTCATTTATTTCTTTCAGGAGTCGCTTGTTTTGGCTTTGGTGCATTTCATGTAACAGGCTTATATGGTCCTGGAATATGGGTGTCTGATCCTTATGGACTAACTGGAAAAGTACAATCTGTAAATCCAGCGTGGGGTGCGGAAGGTTTTGATCCTTTTGTTCCGGGGGGAATAGCTTCTCATCATATTGCAGCAGGCACGTTGGGCATATTAGCAGGTCTATTCCATCTTAGTGTCCGTCCGCCTCAACGTCTATACAAAGGATTACGCATGGGTAATATTGAAACTGTGCTTTCCAGTAGTATTGCTGCTGTTTTTTTTGCAGCTTTCGTTGTTGCTGGAACTATGTGGTATGGTTCAGCAACTACCCCAATCGAATTATTTGGCCCCACTCGTTATCAGTGGGATCAGGGGTACTTCCAGCAAGAAATATATCGAAGAGTTGGGGCCGGACTAGCCGAAAATCTGAGCTTATCGGAAGCTTGGTCTAAAATTCCCGAAAAATTAGCTTTTTACGATTACATTGGTAATAATCCAGCGAAAGGGGGATTATTCAGAGCAGGCTCAATGGATAACGGGGATGGAATAGCTGTTGGGTGGTTAGGGCACCCCATATTTAGAGATAAAGAAGGGCGCGAACTCTTTGTACGTCGTATGCCTACCTTTTTTGAAACATTTCCGGTAGTTTTGGTAGATGGAGACGGAATTGTGAGGGCCGATGTTCCTTTTAGAAGGGCAGAATCCAAGTATAGTGTTGAACAAGTAGGGGTAACTGTTGAATTCTATGGTGGTGAACTCAATGGAGTCATTTATAGTGATCCTGCTACTGTGAAAAAATATGCTAGACGCGCTCAATTAGGTGAAATTTTTGAATTAGACCGGGCTACTTTGAAATCCGATGGTGTTTTTCGTAGCAGTCCAAGGGGTTGGTTCACTTTTGGGCATGCTACGTTTGCTTTGCTCTTCTTTTTCGGACACATTTGGCACGGCGCCAGAACCTTGTTCAGAGATGTTTTTGCCGGTATTGATCCAGATTTGGATGCTCAAGTGGAATTTGGAGCATTCCAAAAACTTGGAGATCCAACTACAAGGAGACAAGTAGTCTGATACAAAATTCCTTTGCCATCTTTTGCCTCTCTTTTTTTTTGATTTTATTCTAGTATTTAGAGTATTGAAATTTCTATTTCTATTAGATTTATATATAGTATTTAGCTATTTAGTATTTCAAATTTGTGAATTTCTATAATGAAGCTAGAATTTCGATTTTAGATATTAATTGAATCTATTATCTATTTCATATTTCATATATTTATTTTATATATATTTTTTTTCTATATTCTTCTTATTTTTATGTATAAATAGAATAATACATTCTATTAGAAGAATGAAGAATATAGAAAGATTAGAAATAGAATAAGAATAATACAATATAAATATAGAATAGAATAGTAATAAGATATGACTATATCTATATATAGTATATATACATACTATATAGATAGTAATAGTTAGTAATAGGAAATTGTTAGTAAATTGTAAATATCAATTTCGAATTTATTTAGTAAATGATCCAAAATGAATAGGTGTGGAAGCTATAATTGTAAACCACGATCGAATCTATGGAAGCATTGGTTTATACATTCCTCTTAGTTTCGACTTTAGGAATAATCTTTTTCGCTATCTTTTTTCGAGAACCACCTAAAGTTCCAACTAAAAAATGAAATGATTTTTCATTATTTCCATTGAAGTAATGAGCCCCCCAATATGAATATGGGGAGCTCATTACTTCAACTAGTCCCCATGTTCTTCGAAGGGATCTCTTAATTTTTGAGAGGGTTGCCCAAAAGCGGTATATAAGGCATACCCAGTAAAGCTTACAAGTAAACCGGATATGGAGATGGCGACTAGGGTTGCTGTTTCCATTTTTTCGATAATTTCAAGATCACAAAGGATCACGATAATGTCGTTTATTTACAACTACAACGGAATGGTATACAAAGTCAACAGATTTCAACCCATGATGAAAGAGGATTTATGGCTACAAAAACCGTTGAGAGTAGTTCTAGATCTGGGCCAAGACGAACTGGCGTAGGGAGTTTATTGAAACCATTGAATTCGGAATATGGAAAAGTAGCTCCAGGGTGGGGGACTACACCACTTATGGGAGTTGCAATGGCTCTATTTGCAATATTTCTATCTATTATTTTAGAAATTTATAATTCATCTGTTTTACTGGATGGAATTTCAATTAATTAGTTCATAAAAACTAGGAAGTCCTAGTTTTTCAATCAAAAAAGATTCTTTTACTTATACTTACTTAATGCTTAAAATACTTAATACTTCAACTTAAGATTACCTAAGACTTGGATTTATAGACCATTCTGGTAGTTCGATCGTGAAATTTATTTGTTTCGATATTTCATTTCCGGAATATGAGCGTGTGACTTGTTATAATCGATCCTATTGATAATACAGAGAACGGACCTGTCATCTCTATCAAGATGATTCTACCTCGTCAGATATTTATTCTAGTCTCTGGAGCACGGACTATATAGAATAGATCAAGAAAAGAACTATTTGAACTATGATTCATACCTATTATTCAGACCTCGCAACCGGATTAAAAAAAAAATGGAAATAGGTCTTTTATAAATCAAACAATTTTTTTCTTCATACTTCTTTTGACCGAAAGAAACCTCTTTCTCTAGATTTTGTTGAGTTATTACATTCATTTAAGAAGTGATGATCAAATGGTTTTTACTCAGAAAACCTTTGAGTTTAGCTTTGGCTTTCTGAAATCATCGTGGTTCTAGTATGAATCTGAGGTTTCAATTGATTCATAGGGTCTCAACAAGAGAATTCCTATCAAAAAAAAAAGAGATAGGGAAGAGAAGATTCAAGAGGCCTGTCACGATTAACATAAAAAAAGATGGACGAGCCAACTTGAGATTTTATTTCTTGGCATTATCATCACAAAGAAGAGATTCCGGATTTTTCTTACTTCGTATCTTTGGGTCAAATCGAGTCAAGCGGCTAAGCCACAAGAAGTTTTAAACTCTATATTCCATATCCGTTGAAACCAGTATTTGTGTGTTTCGGCTTGAGCCGTACGAGATGAAATTCTCATATACGGCTCTCAGAGGGGGAGTCTTTCTTGGGTTACCTATCTCAATAAAGTATATGATTGGTTCGAGGAACGTCTCGAGATTCAAGCGATTGCAGATGATATAACTAGTAAATATGTTCCTCCTCATGTCAACATATTTTATTGTCTAGGGGGGATTACACTTACTTGTTTTTTAGTACAAGTAGCTACGGGTTTTGCTATGACCTTTTACTATCGTCCAACTGTTACAGAGGCTTTTTCCTCTGTTCAATACATAATGACTGAGGCCAACTTTGGTTGGTTAATTCGATCAGTTCATCGATGGTCAGCAAGTATGATGGTTCTAATGATGATCTTGCACGTATTTCGTGTGTATCTTACGGGTGGGTTTAAAAAACCCCGCGAATTAACTTGGGTTACAGGGGTGGTTCTGGCTGTATTGACCGCATCTTTTGGCGTAACTGGTTATTCCTTACCTCGGGACCAAATTGGCTATTGGGCAGTAAAAATTGTAACAGGCGTGCCTGAAGCTATTCCTATAATAGGATCGCCTTTGGTAGAATTATTACGTGGAAGTGCTAGTGTGGGCCAATCCACTTTGACTCGTTTTTATAGTTTACATACTTTTGTATTGCCTCTTCTTACTGCCGTATTTATGTTAATGCATTTTCCAATGATACGTAAGCAAGGTATTTCGGGTCCTTTATAGAGAAGGCAGATCATAGATATTTGTAATTTATCATATCGGGGAGGAACAAGAGTCTTTCATTGCTACAAATATGGATTATTTAAGAATAAGGCATGTTATTTGGATACTTCTATTCAACTCTGAAGTATTGTTTATTTGATACGAATCGAATAGTTGAAGTATATTTTCCTAAAAGAGGATGGATTATGGGAGTGTGTGACTTGAACTATTGATTGGCCCATGCAGATATATGATTTTATCCGCCACATTGGAATTCACAACCCAATGTGTCTCCGCATCCAACCATCACGTCAGTCCCTTTATGTAGCATAGGATAGGCCGGTTCGCTTGAGGAGAATATTTTCTATGATCATACCCGAATCATGTCATGCATGAACAGGCTCCGTAAGATCCCTAGAATAAGTGATGTGGAATGATCCAATGTTCTATTTATTCCACTTTGTTTGATTTTTCTTTTTTTTTTTTAGTCATTTTATTATAATTAATTGATAGTATAGTAATCTTAGTAAGTTTTTTATAGTATGTAGATGCATTCATTTCCTCTGCATCGACCCTGATCTATGATACTATCGGAGTGAAATAAGGGATCTAAGGAAGAACAGGGGCTAGACTTTATTAGTAACAAGTAAAAACTTTGTATTTTTGTATGTAATACAATCGAGATGTTGTGGGGATAAATACCAACCAAAAGACATGAGACAATCCAAAAAGCACTTGATCATGATCGAATTTGTAAGCCTACTTGGATATTGAGCATTTCCTTGTTGCCAGAACTGAATTCTTTGCAATGAATCTTTGCAACTCGGGGGAAATGGAATTTGATAAATCTTTTCTTACATAGAGTCATTCTACATTATATATGTAGATATGTATGAAATATAGATCTTCTATGGACCTATTTATGTTCTATGGATCTATTTCTGTGATTCTTTTGATTCTTGCTCGAGCCGGATGATAAAAAATTATCATGTCCGGTTCCTTTGGGGGATGGATCCACAAGGATTCACCTATCCAAATAACAAAGAAACCTGATTTGAATGATCCTGTATTAAGAGCTAAATTGGCTAAAGGGATGGGACATAATTACTATGGAGAACCTGCATGGCCTAATGATCTTTTATATATTTTTCCAGTAGTAATTCTAGGCACTATTGCATGTAATGTGGGCTTAGCAGTTCTAGAGCCGTCAATGATCGGTGAACCGGCGGATCCGTTTGCAACTCCGTTGGAAATATTACCCGAATGGTACTTCTTTCCCGTATTTCAAATACTTCGCACAGTACCCAATAAGTTATTGGGTGTTCTTTTAATGGTTTCAGTACCAATAGGATTATTGACAGTACCTTTTTTGGAGAATGTCAATAAATTCCAAAATCCATTTCGTCGTCCAGTAGCTACAACAGTCTTTTTGATCGGTACCGCAGTAGCCCTTTGGTTAGGTATCGGAGCAACTTTACCTATTGAGAAATCCTTAACTTTAGGTCTTTTTCAAATTGATTAAACCGTTAAATACCACGACATAGGTATCTAAGGAAGATCCCCTTCTGGATCTTCCTTAGATACATCAATCTTATTTATGATCTATTCTGCAAATATATGGACCGTGTCGGAGATGAAAAACTCATTCTATTCTTTTTTATTTCGAAAAATGAAAAAATTCCAATGGATTTAAAATGAAAACTTTTTCTTAGGTAAATCGATTGCAAAATGCTTATGTAGAGTACCCAATATCTGTTTTACATCTTCTATGCGAAAATATTCCATTTTCATAAGATCTTCTTGACTGTAACTCAAAAGGTCCAATAATGTATGTATATTGGACCTTTTGAGACAGTTATAGGTCCTGGAAGACAATTCTGATTGGTCAATAAAAATACATGTCAATGGAATTCCTTTTTTGTTTTTCTTGAGATTAGTGAATCTGTCTTGAAAGCAAAAGGGTAGATTCCATCTGTTTTCATTTTCCTCGAAATTCATGTCCTCTTCCTCTGCATGTAGAAAAGGAAGAAATAAATCAATCAAATTACGAGAAGCTTCATAAAGTGCTTCTTTAGGAGTTAAACTTCCATTCGTCCATATTTCTAGAAAGAGTATCTCTTGTTTTTCATTCCCATTCCCATAAGAATGAATACTATGATTCGCATTTCGAACAGGCATGGATACAATATCTATAGGATAACTTCCATCGTGAGAGTCGTTTGTGGATTTCATACGATATCCGCGATCTCTCTTGATTTGTAATTCAATACACAAATCAATTGGTTCTGTCAGGTTAGCTATATGCTGTGTCGTGTCAACTATTTCTACAGAAGGCGGTGAGATGATATCTTGAGCTGTTATGTATTTTGGACCCCTGACGCAAATAGATGCGTCCCTAACTCCATAGAGATTACTTCTCAGTACAATCTCTTTCAAATTGATTAAAATCTCATGTACTGATTCTTCAATACCTGCTATCGTAGAATATTCATGCAGCACATTTTCAGATGTTGCACGTGTGATACATGTTCCTTCTATTTCTCCAAGTAAAGCCCTTCGCATGGCGATACCTATTGTATCGGCTTGACCTTTCATAAGCGGGGACAGAACGAAACGACCATAATAAAGACGCTTGCTGTCTACTCTTGATTCAACACATTTCCACTGTAGTGTTCGAGTGGATCCTGCTACTTCTTCTCGAACCATACTATTATTTTTCTTTTATTTATGATTATTGGATCAGATCATTGAATCATTTATTTCTCTTGGAATCTCTTGAATTAGTATTTCTACACACGTCTTTTTTTAGGGGGGCGACATCCATTATGCGGCATGGGTGTTACATCACGTACGAAACTTAATAGCATCCCATTTCTACGAATGGCTCGTAATGCCGCATCTCTTCCGAGACCTGGACCCTTTATCATAACTTCTGCTCGTTGCATACCCTGATCCACTAATGTACGAATAGCATTAAATGCCGCGGCTTGAGCAGCATAGGGTGTTCCTTTTCTTGTGCCTCTGAATCCAGAAGTACCTGCGGAAGCCCAAGAAACCACCCGACCTCGTACGTCTGTAACAGTTACAATAGTATTGTTGAAACTCGCTTGAACATGAATAACTCCTTTTGGTATTCTACGTTCATTCTTATTTGAACCAATGCGTGCATTCTTACGTAAACCAATTTTTGCTATAGGTTTTGTCATATTTTATTAGATCATATTCATAAGAATAAAATAAAAAGAAAGAAGAATGGATTCGTTTTCATATGAAATGGATATCTCCGTATCTTTCTGTAGATTTATGATTCTTCTTTCTTTTTACATGTACATGGGTTTTTCTTTTAAAGAGTTCTTGATTTAGAACTTGAGAAGGATTACCCCTGTCTCTGTTTATGTCTCGGATTGGAACAAATGACTATAATTCGCCCTCGCCTACGAATCAAGCGACATTTTTCACAAATTTTACGAACAGAAGCCCTTATTTTCATATTTAGAATTCCTTACCTTCATTCTTAATCTATTTTTTTGGAAACAAAAATCAGTTTATTGCATTTTTGAACTTCGAATTATATCCCTACGAAAAGGATGTTTAAAAGAATGATCTAATCGTTCAAATCTTTTTTGCGAAGTCTATAAATTATACGTCCCCTGGTTGAATCATAACGACTCATTTCGATTTTTACTCTATCTCCGGGTAGTATACGTATAAAACTGCGCCGGATTCTCCCTGAAATATAACCTAGAATTAGATCTTCATTATCTAACCGAACTCGGAACATACCGTTGGGAAGTGATTCAGTAATTAAACCCTCATGAATCAATTTTTGTTCTTTCATTCCAGGGAACCCCCTTTAAGTATCAACTAATAGAGGAAGAGTTCTATAATTCACTTCTCTTCTCTATTTTACAAATAGTAAGTTCGAGAGAAAATTAGGGTACCCGAGGAGAATCACCATATATAACACAAAATTTCTCCTCCAATTTTTTCTAGTCGAGCTTCTCGATCTGTCATTATACCTCGAGAAGTAGAAAGAATTACAATTCCCATTCCACCTAAAATCTTAGGAATTCGTTTATAGTTGGAATAGATTCGTAGACCGGGTCGGCTGATACGCTTTAAAATTATTTTATTCCCTTTCCTAGTCTTTCTATGTCGTAAGGTTGAAACCAAGAAATTTTTTTGACTTTCTTGATGTTTTCGAACGTTTTCAATAAAACCTTCTCGTAAAAGTATTTTCACAATGTTTTTAGTGATATTAGTAGATACTATTTGAACTCTTCCCTTTTGATCCATGTCAGCATTTCTTATAGAAGTTATTATATCGGCAATAATGTCCCTACCCATGACGAACTATAGTTATTGGTGCCTCCTCATTTTGATATAATCAACATGCTTCTTTTTTGTTTTATTTTTTTTTTTTGAAATTATGAAATTCTAAAAAATTATTAGAAATTTAAAGTATATGCATGAGACACAATCTATTAATCGGATCTATTTCAGATATTTGAATATTCTATTCTATCTATATATTCTATATATAGATAGGATATATCCTATTTTCATCTATAATACTTCGGGTGCTAATGAAACTATTTTAGTAAAATTCAACTGTCTCAATTCCCGAGCAATCGCACCAAAGATTCGAGTTCCTTTTGGATTTCCTTCTTGATCAATGATAACCGCTGCATTGTCATCATATCGTATTATCATGCCGTTGTCACGTTTGAGTTCTTTACACGTGCGTACAATCACAGCTCTAATTATTTCTGATCTTTCTAGAGGCATGTTGGGCACTGCTTCTTTTATTACAGCAACAATAACATCGCCGATATGAGCATATCGGTGATTACCAGTTCCTATGATTCGAATACACATCAATTCTTGAGCTCCACTGTTATCCGCTACATTCAAAAGGCTCTGAGGTTGAATCATATCATTCTTATTTGAATCTCTTATTTCAATGCAAGGGATAAGGGAAAAAGAAATATTGTCTGTCCAGAGATAAAGAAATCCGTGGTTGTTTTTTCATTCTCAATACTCCTTTTACTTTTGTTTACCTATCCTGAAATAACAAATTGAGTTCGTATAGGCATTTTGCATGCAGCTATTTCCATAGCAGCTTTGGCTACAGTTTCTGATACTCCACTCATTTCATAAAGTATTCGGCCCGGTTTAACAACGGATACCCAATATTCGGGGGATCCCTTGCCCGAACCCATACGTGTTTCTGTAGGTCTTACAGTAACAGGTTTGTCGGGAAAGATACGTACCCATATCTTTCCACCACGACGCGCATATCGTGTCATTGCTCTTCGCCCTGCTTCTATTTGTCTAGCTGTGATCCAAGCAGGTTCAAGTGCCTGAAGAGCATATCTGCCAAAACAAATATGATTGCCTCGACAAGATATTCCCTTCATTCTACCTCTATGTTGTTTACGAAATCTGGTTCTTTTGGGGTTATAGTTGATGGTTGTTTCTGAATTCCATCTCTACTGCAGAGCCGGACATGAGAGTTTCTTCTCATCCAGCTCCTCGCGAATGAAATGATTCAATAATATTACATATATACATGTATTTATGTATTTCATTCTCTATCAAAAGATAGAATATACTAATTCTTTTTGATATTGAATTTGTTACATAGGTAGCTGTATATATAACTAGATAACTAGGCGTGTTTGTTTATATATAATGCTTCTTTCTTTTATCAAGATTTCTAAAGTATTTTACTCTACCTCTATTGAATCACGCCAATAGTCATCCAATAAATGAAATTCTTAAATTAAATAAAAAGAAAGAAAGGGTTCGCGGGCGAATATTGACTCTTTCCTCCTTCATTTGTAGGGTCAATTCATGACCCTTAAGAAGAAATCCATTCTTTCTTGGTTCATTCCGCCATCCTACCCAATGAATCATTAGGATTTCTTCGTTTTCAAGAAAATCCTATGTAGTCACAGGTTCCATCGTTCCCATAGCTTCTCCATTAATGCTTAGGTCTGAACTCTGCAATGGAGCTCTCAACAAAATCTGTTATTTGTTTCCGAGTCAGTCTCCTCAGTTTTTCTTAACCCGAAGCTCAATTAAATTATTCTTTATTTTCGATTTTTTATAGTATAGATTTTTCTATCTTTGATATTTGATATCTTATTATTTCTTTATCTATTTCTATCTTATTAGATACATAATAGACTATATTATACATATTGATTAGATTATTTAAATTCTTATTTTAATTTAATTTCTTTTCTTATATTTATTCTATTTTCTTTCTATTTTTTATTTGTATATTTCTTATTATATTGGAATTGTGTATTTTGTATTTTTATTGTATATTGATGTTGATGCTTTATAACACTGCTTTTTTTATGGGGTAATTCTTCATAAACCATACATATGGGAATCATATATCATTGAGATCTTTATTCTCTCTTTCTATCATCCTTCCATTTTTCCACATCCCTTTTTTTTTCACAATTCATAATCAGATTTCTTTTTTATGAAAAGAATTTCAGTTGCTACAACTATATGATCGATTCAGTCATATAGTGACTGTTTCTTGGGATCTCGACAATACGAAGCAATAAGTTGGTTATTAGTTTTGAGTTTCTTTAGTTTTGATAGTTACTAAGTTTATAGTGGGGTCAGCCTTTTTTTTTTAATCTCAATTCTCAACTCTAAAGAGAAAACTAACGAGTCACACACTGAGCATAGCAATTATACTAAAATATAAATTAAATAAAGGGTAAATCAAATTTTTATTGAACCTTATAGAATTAGAATTGTTCGTTTTTCTTTGATTAAGAAAAAAAAAATAAAAAGAAGGAAATAGTTTCTAAATCTTTTCTATCGATGAGCAGAATGGCGAGATAAAGAAAGATCCATTATTCTTATTTTCTTATTCTTGGTTTACAAATATCCAAATTTTGATGCCTAAGACTCCATAGATAGTTCTAATTGTATGGGAACAGTGATCAATTTTAGCGCGAATTGTTTGTAAGGGAACCCTGCCTTCTCTGATCCATTCGACACGCGCAATCTCTTTTCCGTCGATACGCCCTGCAATTTGCACTTGAATTCCTTTTGTACCTGTTTGTTCAGTTAATTCAATAGCTTTTTTCATTGCCTTTCGAAATGAGACTCTATTTTTTAATTGTAAAGCTATATATTCTGCAAGAATATTAGGTTGTCCATAAGGCTTTTCAATTCTTGTGATAGCAATGTTGAGTCTCCGGTTTACAGAATGAAACTCTTTTTGTACATTCATCTGTAATTCTTCGACTCCCCGTGTTCGTCCTTCTATTAATAAATTGGGAAATCCAATATAGATTATGACCTGAATCAAATCTATTCTTTTTTGAATTCCTATATGGGCAATTCCTTCGAAACCTGAAGATATTCTCTTATTTTTTTTTACATAGTCCTTAATACAATTCCGTATTCTTTCATCTTCTTGTAGACCCATGGAAAAATTCTTTGGTTTTGCGAACCAAAAAGAATGATGACTTTGAGTTGTTCCAAGTCTAAAACCAAGTGGATTTATTTTTTGTCCCATATTTTTCTATTATTTTTCCATCCATTTTTTTTTCTAAATAGGAATCTAAATTATATTTCTTTAGATGAATAAAAAATCTCTATTTTTCTTTTAAAAGAATCTTTATATGACAAGTGGTTTTTTTTATCATATAACTACGCCCTCGAGCCCGGGGTCTTAACTTTTTCACAATAGCACCTCTATTGACTTCAGCTTTACTAATAAATAAATCAGCTTCATTCAAACCCATATTATGACTAGCATTTGCTGCTGCAGAATAAACTAATTTTAAGATTGGATAAGATGCCCGATAAGGCATTAGTTCCAGTATCATGAGTGTTTCCTCATAAGAACGTCCGCGAATCTGATCAATTACTCTTCGTGCTTTGAAAACAGACATACATATATGTTGAGCTAACACATTTGCTTCTCTATCCGAATTTTCGTTCTTTATCATAAAAGT